AATGGGTTATATCGGGGAACAATCAAAAAAAAAATTTCACCTTCAATCATAAATAAAATTTCGTTAGAAAATTTCATAGAGACAATGGAAATTAATAAGATTCATAGTCTCCTTCTTCCTGATACTGATTACCAAGAGGTTGAACAGAAAATAGACCGATTTGATAAAAAAACTTTTTCAACGGAAAATCGTCATTTATTTACTTTAATCAGTAAATTTGATAGAGAATCGGGATCGAGTTTAAATTGTAAGGGCCTCTCTTTATTTTCAGAAAAAGAACAAGGAAGGATTGGTTCGGAAAAAAGAGCCAAATTTTACAAATTTTTATTGAATACAATTCTAACTAGCCCTAATGGTCAAAAAACAAAACAAAAATTTGTAATAAAAGAAATCAGTAAAAAAGTCCCTAGATGGTCATACAAACTTATTACCGAATTGGAATTCCTGTCGGGCGCAGCTCATGAAGGCCTACCGTTGGATTATCATATACGTTCAAGAAAAAGGGATCTATATATATAATATATATATAAACTCTATATATAAATAAAAAAAGTAGTAAATTAATAAAAGGATTGCTACAAAAAAGAAATACAAGAAAAGATAAGAAGAGATGCGCCCACTACCTACAGATTTGATACCTTCGCCTACAAAGAAACTCAAAACACCAACTCCATTAGTAATTCCATCAATTACCCGTCTATCAAAAAAAGAAGTTAACTTGGCCAATCCTCTTATTCCCCCAATAAGGAATCTTGCATAAAAAGCATCTATGTAACCACGATTATATGACCAATCATATATACCATTTATTATTTTGTCCAAAAGAATTCTTTTAGGACCTGTTTTACCAAAAGAGTTAATTAAGTCCCAATTTTGCAAAGATGAATAAACAGGTTTATATAAAAAGAAGGCTATAAATATTCCAAAAAGAGCTATACTAACTGAAAAAATAGCATCTTTCAAAAATTCATACCAATCTATTGAATTATTCAAATTTTGATGTAAAAGGTTTATAGACGGAGTTAACCATTTTGATAATATGTCCAAATACAATCCTTCTTGGTTGAAAGGAATTCCTAGGGATCCAACGAACAACGTAAATAGAACCAATACAAGTATAGGAAATAACATAGTATTATCCGATTCATAAGGATACAAAAAAAACTTCTTATTTCCAAAACGGGTAATAGTAATAAAAGGTTGTGTGATGTTTCTTGCATTATGATCAATTAGATACGTTTTTTTTGAAAAAAAATAAAAAATATCATGATTTTTCATTGTTAATAACGTTAATAAACGAAAATTTTTGTTAATTCTTTTTGAATCTTCTTTACCCCATAGAGATATTGAATAGAAGGGAGTATTCTTTTTGCCACTATAATTTTGAAAATTAACGTTTAAATGCCCTTCAAAAGTAAGTAAATAGATTCGAAACATATAAAATGCGGTTAATCCCGCTGTAAACCAAGCTATTATTGCTAAAATTGGTGAATACAACCAAGTATCATTAAGAATTTCATCTTTGGACCAAAAACAAGCAAGAGGCGGAATACCACAAAGAGAAAGTGTACCTAATAAAAAAGCGGTTTTGGTAATTGGGATATGTTTTGTTAAACCCCCCATATAAACCATATTTTGACTTTTATTTGGAGAATATCCAACAAGAGTTTCCATTGAATGAATAACGGATCCGGATCCTAAAAATAATAATGCTTTCGAATAAGCATGAGTAATCAAATGAAATAAAGCACTTCGATAAGACCCCATACCTAGAGCTAACATCATATAACCCAATTGAGACATTGTGGAATAGGCTAAACCTCTCTTAATGTCTTTTTGAGCAAGGGCAAAAGTAGCCCCGAATAATATTGTTATTACTCCTACCAAAGAAATGAAATTCATTATGTGAGGGATGACTATGAAAAGAGGAATAAGCCGAGCTACAAGAAAAATGCCCGCAGCTACCATAGTAGCAGCATGTATAAGAGCCGAAATCGGAGTAGGCCCCTCCATGGCATCCGGTAACCATACATGAAGGGGAAATTGTGCAGATTTAGCAACCGCACCGGAAAATAATAGAACGGCACAGAAAGTAACAAATAAAAAATTGACTTCATTATGATTATTAGAAATCAAGTTATTGAATATTTTGAATAAATCTCGAAATTCGAAACTCCCTGTTATCCAATAAAAACCTAAAATTCCTAATAATAAACCAAAATCCCCAACACGATTAGTTACAAATGCCTTTTGGCAAGCATTTGCAGCAACAGGCCGTGTGAACCAAAACCCTATTAATAGATATGAACACATTCCTACCAATTCCCAAAAAATATAAATTTGTATCAAATTAGAACTAGTAACTAATCCTAACATAGAAGTACTGAAAAAACTCATATAAGCATAAAATCTCAAATATCCTTGATCATAGGACATATAATTATCACTATAAATAAGAACCATAATTCCAATAGTAGTGATTAATATTGACATAATAGAAGTAAGTGGGTCGATCAAGTAACCGAATTCTAAAGAAAAATCATTATTAATGATCCAAGACCATACATATTGATAGATAGAACTGCCATTTATTTGCTGAATAAACAGATTGATCGAAAAAATCATGACTATACTTAACAAAGAAACACTTTGAAAAGCCCACATACGACGAAGACTTTTTGTTGCCGACGGAAAAAGAAGAAGTCCCGCTCCTATTAACATAGGAACTGGAAGTGGAAGGAAAGGTATTATCCACGAATATTGATATGTCTGTTCCATAAAAAAGTTTTTTATTCTTAATTGATTGTTTCCGATTTACCGGATCCTACCCCCTTTCAATTTCAAAACAAAAGGGGTCAATAAAAAAATCAAGAGATGTACTAACTTAAAGATATTTTTCGAATTTTATATATTATCTGGGTCTTTCCAAATTAAATATTAAAATAAAGAAGTTACAATTGGGCAAATGATATGACCTACTTGCTCATAAAAAGCGAATTTAGTTATTAACTAAGATTTTTCTTAAAATAACGAAAATACAAAATTTCATTATTATTAAATCACTTTATATTCATAAAGTAATGATATAATGATAAAAAATTACACTAAAAATAAATCTGATATGAATCGATATGAATCATAGGATTAACTAAGGTACAATTTTTGTACAAATCTCGCTTTTTAGTCAGTTTGTTCCAAATCATTAACTTGTTTCAGTATGAAACTGATTGATTAGTTTCCGTTTCAATAAAAAAACATTTATAGGAAACGCTATAATATATAACATTTTATATTTTCTATAAGATTTAAAGATTTATTTTTATATTTATCAAAAAAGGGGGTAATTATCAAAAGGGGGTAAAATAAAATCAAATTTAATAAAAAAATAACGAAGATTTTTTTTAACAAAACGTGTATCTTTTAACGGATTCATTACTTTAATTACTAGTTTGATTCGAATTTTAAAATGGAATTTCGAAGTATTCTTTACTCAAGTTTGACCAATTAATAGAAAAAATTAAAGTTTTCATTAGGCTTTTCATTAGGCAATGGGTTCTTAAAGGGTTCTTAAATCCTTCGGTCTATTTTATGTAGAAAAAACAATTTAATTATATTTTTATAGTAAGATTTTGTATGATTTTCGCATATTTTTTATCTATATATATATATTTTTTTTTGTTTTCTCTAGATAATATATATTATATTATCTAATTATTCTCTAGAAAATAACTAGATAATGAATATATTCGTTTTGACCAATAGATGTCTTTCACATCCAACTATAACAACGAGTAACCTCTTAATTTTTAAATGGCAGTTCCAAAAAAACGTACCTCTCTATCAAAAAAGCGTATTCGTAAAAATATTTGGAAAGGGAAGGGATATTGGGCAGCCTTAAAAGCGTTGTCATTAGGTAAATCTCTTTCTACCGGAAACTCAAAAAGTTTTTTTGTGCGACAAAAAAAGTCATAAAATAAAACATTGGAATAATCCGAATATAAAAATAGGCCCATTTCATTCTTAATAGGAAATCAACAAACCTATTGTTTGTGGCTAATCAATATGAACTAGAACTCGCTTCGCTATTAGGATATGTATAATAATTCTTCGGTTTAGGGGTTAGTAAATTCTAAAAAGCTTTTGAAAAAAGAATAAAGACAAGATACAAAACTTGAGCCTTTGTTAGTATATTTTCTTGTTCTGGAGATGGGGGAGTCTTTTTTCCCCATCAACCTGTTTGTCACAATTACAATAATCGAATTTATATATATATATATTATAAATATGAATATATATATTGAAGAAGGGTAAAAAAGAGATTTTTAGTTAAAATTAATACATCGTTGAAATTAATTTATTCATTTATTTTTAAAATTTTTTGTGTAACTTTCTGACTTCTTATTTATCTTAATTTCTCTGAATTAATCTATTAGAATATATAAATTTACCATTTATATGTCTTTTTCAACCCAACCGACAAAAGCCTGGAATTTTTTGTCCGAATTAATGTGCAAGTTTTGAGTAATAAATAATAAAAACGGGTCTTATTTTTTGTTCATTGGTAAAATACATTTTTTAACTTTTAGGAAATAATATAAATATAAATGATAAATCTTTTATGAAAAAAAAAATAAAGAAATTTTTTATAGTTCTATCAATAACTAGAGGGTTGAAGTTTATAGTTTCAATAGTTCGATTCTATTGAATTATAGAAGAGCATAAACTACACCAAAGCACTAAGGTAAATAAAACCCATACCCCACAATAATGAATAATGAACCTTCAAATTTGTATTTGAACAAAGTTTTATTCATCCATTTTCATTTTGACTAAAAAGATTTCATTTAGTTGACTCCTTAAATCTCGACGATTGACTATGAATAGGCTATTATGAATTCGAACAAGCCGCTATGGTGAAATCGGTAGACACGCTGCTCTTAGGAAGCAGTGCGAGAGCATCTCGGTTCGAGTCCGAGTGGCGGCAGACCTTCTCTTCGAAA